AATGAAGTGCCTGATTAAAGGATTACCTTGATAGGGTAAATTAAGTAATTTTAATTACCTTCATTAAATATTACATAAGATAGAATTAAACTATCACCTTTAGTATCAAAAACTAATGTGCATCATACACCTTAATGTATAAAAAGGTAAGCTAATTAAGCTAATGGGTTCATACCCCATTTATAGAGGTATTAATCCTCTCCTTTTTAATGACCAACAACTCTACAAAACTTCTCTTCCTATCAACATTAATGATAGGAACGATCCTGTCCATTTCATCAAACTCTTGATTCGGAGTTTGAATAGGACTAGAGATCAACTTACTCTCGTTTATTCCCATATTAGCAAATAATAAAAATATAATAATAAACGAATCATCAATTAAATATTTTGTTGTCCAAGCAATAGCATCAACAATATTATTGTTCTCTATCTTATTTATTCAAATAAAATACCCAATAAGATGAGAAATAGAATTAATTCCTTCAATAATAGTTAGATCTAGATTGTTATTAAAAATTGGTGCTGCCCCCTTTCATTTCTGATTTCCAGAAGTTATAGGAACATCAACATGAATTAATTGTTTAACATTAATAACATGACAAAAAATTGCTCCAATAATAGTTCTATCATACTGTATCCAATTAAGAACATTTATATTTATCATTACCATTTCAAGAATTATTATTGGAGCATTAGGGGGTTTAAATCAAACATCATTACGACAAATTTTAGCATACTCATCAATTAGTCATTTAGGATGAATAATTAGATCCTTAACAGTAAGAGAAAATGTATGAGAAATATACTTTATCATTTATTCACTACTAAGAGTAATTATAGTTCTTCTATTTAAAAAAATAAATTTATTTTTCTTAAATCAAATCTATTCATCAACAAATATAAAAACAGAAATTAAATTTATAATATTTTTATCTCTTCTTTCATTAGGAGGTTTACCACCTTTCTTAGGATTTTTACCAAAATGAATTGTTATACAATCTCTTGTAGAAAATAATTTAACAATTTTAATAACAATTATAGTTATACTAACAATAATTACACTCTATTATTATATACGAATTAGATTTTCAGCTCTTATTATATCCTATTCAGAAAATTCATGATCAATAACTAATAAATTTAATAAGACAAGATTTACCTTAACAATAACAGTAATAATTTCAACTTTAGGTCTAATATCAACATCAATTTTAGTTTATTTATATTAAGGACTTAAGTTAAATAAACTAATAACCTTCAAAGTTATAATTAAAAGAATAATCTTTTAGGCCTTAGTAAAGTTATTTACACCTTTAGAATTGCAGTCTAAAATCATAATTGAATATAAAACCAATAACAATGATAAGAGAGAAAAAATTCTCATAAATAGATTTACAGTCTATCACCTATTATTCAGTCATCTTACCGCAAAAATGATTATTCTCAACAAACCATAAGGATATTGGTACTTTATATTTTTTATTTGGAGCATGAGCTGGAATAGTAGGAACTTCAATAAGAATAATTATTCGAGCAGAATTAGGGCAACCAGGATCATTAATTGGTGATGATCAAATTTACAATGTAATTATTACAGCACATGCATTTGTAATAATTTTTTTTATAGTTATACCTATTATAATTGGAGGATTTGGTAATTGACTTGTACCATTAATAATTGGAGCACCTGATATAGCATTTCCACGAATAAATAATATAAGTTTTTGACTTTTACCACCTTCATTAACCCTTCTCCTTATATCTTCCATAGTAGATAATGGAGCTGGTACTGGATGGACAGTTTACCCTCCACTTGCTGGAGCAATTGCTCATGGAGGAGGGTCAGTTGATTTAGCAATCTTCTCATTACATTTAGCAGGTGTATCATCAATTTTGGGTGCAGTTAATTTTATTACAACAGCAATTAATATACGATCAGAGAGTATAACATTAGACCAAACACCATTATTTGTTTGATCAGTAGCTATTACAGCTCTTCTTTTATTATTATCACTTCCAGTACTAGCAGGAGCTATTACAATATTATTAACAGATCGAAATCTAAATACATCATTCTTTGATCCTGCAGGAGGGGGTGATCCTATTTTATATCAACATTTATTTTGATTCTTTGGTCATCCAGAAGTTTATATTTTAATTCTTCCTGGATTTGGTATTATTTCCCATATTGTATGTCAAGAAAGTGGAAAAATTGAATCATTTGGAACATTAGGAATAATTTATGCAATATTATCAATTGGACTAATAGGATTTATTGTATGGGCACATCATATATTTACAGTAGGAATAGATGTAGATACACGAGCATACTTTACATCAGCAACAATAATTATTGCTGTACCAACTGGAATTAAGGTATTTAGTTGATTAGCTACACTTTACGGAACAAAATTTAAATTTAATCCACCATTATTATGAGCACTAGGATTTATTTTTCTATTTACAATTGGTGGTTTAACAGGATTAGTTTTAGCAAACTCATCACTTGATATTATTTTACATGATACTTATTATGTTGTAGCACACTTCCATTATGTATTATCTATAGGAGCAGTATTTGCAATTATAGGAGGAGTAATTCAATGATACCCTCTATTTACTGGATTAACAATAAATAATACATGATTAAAAATTCAATTTACAATTATATTTATTGGAGTAAATTTAACTTTTTTCCCTCAACATTTCTTAGGTTTAGCAGGAATACCACGACGATATTCAGATTATCCTGATGCATATACATCATGAAATGTAATTTCAAGTATTGGATCTACAATTTCAATTGTAGGAATTATTTTATTTATTTTAATTATATGAGAAAGTATAATTACAAATCGAACAATTATATTTAGATCTAATATAAATAGATCAACAGAATGACTTCAAAATAATCCTCCTGCAGAACATAGATATTCAGAATTACCATTAATTTCTAGATTCTAATATGGCAGATTAGTGCAGTAGATTTAAGCTTTACAAATAAAGGTTTGACCTTTTATTAGAAATTTATGGCAACATGATCAAACTTATCATTACAAGATAGAGCTTCACCTTTAATAGAACAATTATCATTTTTCCATGATCATACAATAGTAGTATTATTAATAATTACTATTATTGTAGGATATGCACTTAGATATATATTAATTATCTCTTTTACAAGACGAAATATACTTCATGGCCATTTAATTGAAACTATTTGAACTACACTTCCAGCTATTACATTAATCTTTATTGCACTACCATCACTACGACTACTTTATTTACTTGATGACTCAGTTGATGCAATAATTACAATTAAAACAATTGGACGCCAATGATACTGAAGTTATGAATATTCTGATTTTGTAGATATTGAATTTGATACATATATAAAACCAGAAAATGATTTAGAAATTAATGAATTTCGACTTCTTGATGTTGATAACCGAACAATCCTACCTATAAATACTGAAGTACGAGTATTAACAAGAGCATCAGATGTACTTCATTCATGAGCAGTACCAGCACTAGGAATTAAAATTGATGCAACACCAGGTCGATTAAATCAAGGAACATTTACAATAAATCGACCTGGATTATTTTTTGGACAATGTTCCGAAATTTGTGGAGCAAATCACAGATTTATACCAATTGTAATTGAAAGAACTTCAGTTAATATATTTATTAAATGATTATCTAAAATAATTTAAGGAGTTAGTTAAAAAATAACGTTAGAGTGTCAATCTAAAATAACTAATTATTAGTACACCTTGATCATCAGATGACTGAAAGTAAGTAATGGTCTCTTAAACCAAAAAATAGTAAATTAACAAATACTTCTGATGAGGAGTACCATCTAAATCCCTCAAATATCACCTTTAATATGATTTTCACTATTTTTTATATTTTCAATTACATTAATTTTATTTAATCAAATAAATTTCTTTTCATTTAAACCAACAATTATTAAAAGAGAAGAAAAAAGAAATATTAAAAGTAAAAACTTAAATTGAAAATGATAACAAATTTATTTTCAACATTTGATCCATCAACAAATTTATTTTATTTATCATTAAATTGAACTAGAACTTTTCTAGGACTATTTTTAATTCCAATTTTATTTTGATTAACTTCATCACGAATTAATATTATATGAAATAAATTAAATATAACTCTTCATAATGAATTTAAAACATTATTAGGACCAAATTCATTTAATGGAACAACATTTATTTTTATTTCAATCTTTATTATAATAATATTTAATAATTTTATAGGATTATTCCCTTATATTTTTACTAGAACTAGTCATTTAGCATTTACATTTGCAATTGCATTACCAATATGATTAAGATTTATATTATTTGGATGAATTAATCATACCAATCATATATTTACACATTTAGTACCTCAAGGTACTCCACCTGCACTTATATCATTTATAGTATTAATTGAAACAATTAGAAATGTAATTCGACCAGGAACACTAGCAGTACGATTAGCAGCAAATATAATTGCAGGACATTTATTATTAACTCTTCTTGGAAATACAGGACCATCAATAGCAATAAACTTAATTTCATTATTGATTTTTGGACAAATAATATTATTAATTTTAGAATCAGCAGTAGCTATAATTCAAGCCTATGTATTTTCTATTTTAAGAACTCTTTATTCTAGAGAAGTATATTAAACATATGTTAACAATACATTCAAATCACCCATTTCACTTAGTAGACTATAGACCTTGACCATTAACAGGAGCAATTGGAGCAATAGTACTAGTATCAGGACTAGCTAAATGATTTCATTTATTTAATATTAATCTATTTATAATTGGAATAGGAATTACTTTACTTACAATAATTCAATGATGACGAGATGTAGTCCGAGAAGGAACATATCAAGGATTACATACAGGATTTGTATCAATTGGACTACGATGAGGTATAATTTTATTTATTGCATCTGAAGTATTATTTTTTATATCATTTTTTTGAGCTTTTTTTAGAAGAAGACTAACACCAACTATTGAATTAGGTATACTATGACCTCCAATAGGAATTCAACCTTTTAATCCAATACAAATTCCATTACTTAATACAGCTATTTTACTTGCATCAGGAGTAACTGTAACATGAGCTCATCATAGACTTATAGAATCTAACTACACTCAAACACTTCAAGGATTATTTTTTACAGTATTATTAGGAATTTATTTTACTATACTACAAGCATATGAATATTGAGAAGCACCTTTTACTATTGCTGATGCAGTTTATGGATCAACATTCTTTGTTGCAACAGGATTTCATGGATTACATGTAATTATTGGAACAATATTTCTCTTAACATGTCTAATACGACATTTAATAAACCAATTCTCACCTAATCATCATTTTGGATTTGAAGCAGCTGCATGATATTGACATTTTGTAGATGTAGTATGATTATTCTTATATATTTCAATTTACTGATGAGGTAGATAATTGTTTTTCTAGTATAAATAGTACATTTGACTTCCAATCAAAAAGCTTGATTATTAATCAATAAAAACAATTTTAATTTTATTAACAGGAGGTCTTATTAGATTTATTATACCAATAATAGTTATAATTATTGCAACAATTCTATCTAAAAAATTAATCAACGACCGAGAAAAAAGATCACCATTTGAATGTGGTTTTGACCCTAAAAGTTATGCTCGAATACCTTTCTCACTTCGATTTTTTTTAATTGCAGTAATCTTTTTAATTTTTGATGTAGAAATTGCATTAATTTTACCAATTGTAATTATTTTAAAAACATCAAATATTATAATTTGAACAATATCAACAATATTTTTCATTATAGTTTTATTAGGAGGACTATACCATGAATGAAATCAGGGAGCTCTTCAATGAGCAGATTAAGGGTTATAGTTAAATATAACATTTGGGTTGCATTCAAAAAGTATTGATTAATCAATTAACCTTAAAAAATAAGAAGTGAAAAATCACAGTCAGTTTCGACCTGAAAAAATGGTATTATTACCCTTATTTTTTAATTGAAGCCAAAATAAGAGGCGTATTACTGTTAATAATATAATTGAATTATAAAATTCCAATTAAGGAAATGTAAAGACAATATTAAAGCTGCTAACTTTATATATTAGCGGTTAAACTCCGTTAACATTTCTATTTATATAGTTTAAATAAAACATTACATTTTCACTGTAAAAACAATATTTTATATATTTATAAATATACCTAAAAATAAAAATATTTCCGTAACATCTTCAGTGTTAAACTCTAATAATAAGCTATTTAGGTATTATAAAGAAAATAATAAAATTAAAATAAATATTCAAAAAATAAAAGTTAAAAGATAAATCTTAAAATTAGAATCATATCAACTTTGAATATAATTAATTAAATAAATGAATAAACTATATAAACCTTGACCTCCTAATATTTCTCCTCAACTATAATCAAAAGACTTTGATGAATAATAACCAAACTTTAAAGGTAAATAACTAATAAAATTAGTTGAAATAAAAGGTATAAACCATATAGAACCTATAAATCTAACAAGAGACAATATATCTAAAGAAAATAAATTATAAGAAAAACTTAATTTTGATATTAAATAACCAAAATAAGAACCTAAAATAACAACAGTAATAGTTAAAAACTTTAAATAAAATGGTAAAGCAATTATATAAGGAATAGGAAAAATTAATCAAGAAAGTAAACTACCACCAAAAACAGCAATAAATAATAAAGCAATTATACCAAAAGAAATATAAAACCCCTTATCATTAAAAGAAAAACTAGAATAAAAATTATTATCACCAGATATAGAATAATAAAATAAACGAAAAGAATAAGAAGCAGTCAAACCAGTAGAAAAAAAATATAAAAAAAAGACAAAACAATTAATTCATCTTAAACAAACTATCTCAAGAATTAAATCCTTTGAATAAAATCCAGCTAAAAAAGGAATACCACATAAAGACAAACTAGAAACATTAAAACAAACAGAAGTTAAAGGTATAAAATTAACAACTGAACCTATAAAACGAATATCCTGAGAATCCTTTAAATTATGAATTATTGAACCTGCACATATAAATAATAATGCCTTAAATAAAGCATGAGCTAATAAATGAAAAAAAGCAAGTTTTGAATAACCTATAGATAAAATTCTTATTATTAAACCAAGTTGTCTTAAAGTAGATAAAGCAATAATTTTCTTTAAATCAAATTCAAAATTTGCTCCAAGTCCAGCTATAAATATAGTTAAACAACCAAATAATAACAAAAATCAACCATAATTATAAGTATTAAATATTGGTCTAAATCGAATTAATAAATAAACACCAGCAGTAACCAAAGTAGAAGAATGAACTAAAGCAGAAACAGGAGTAGGGGCTGCTATAGCAGCTGGAAGTCAAGAAGAAAAAGGAATTTGAGCTCTTTTTGTTATAGCTGCTAAAATAATTAATATTGTAATAATCTTTATTTCAAAAGAATTAATAATAAAATCATAATAATAAATATAATTTCAACCACCAAAATTTAATATTCAAGCAATAGAAATCAAAATAGCAACATCTCCAATACGATTAGATAAAGCAGTTAATATACCAGCACTATAAGACTTTACATTTTGATAATAAATTACTAAACAATAAGAAACTAATCCTAACCCATCTCAACCTAATAAAATTCTAATTAAATTTGGACTAATAATTAAAAACACTATTGAAAGAATAAATATTAAAACAATAATAATAAAACGATTAATATTTTTTTCACCAGATATATAATCTTCTCTATAATAAATAACTAAAGAAGAAATATATATAACAAAAGATATAAAAATTAAAGATATTCAATCTAAAATTAAAGTTATAACAACTATAGAACTATTTAAATTAAAAAGCTCTCATTCAATAAAAACTCTATAATCAATCATTAAATAGTAAATTCCTAAAATAAAGATTAAAGTTCTTATAAAAAATAAAGAAAAAAAACTTAAAGAACAAATAGAAAATAATTTCACAGCCTAAGATGAAAAAATTCATATCATTGATTCCACAAAACAATATTTTAATTAAAATACTTAAGCAAAATTAAACAAAAAAATATTCACCCTTTAAACATAAAATATTTAAAGGAAGTCAATGTAAAAATAAAAGATGATATTCACGTAAATAACCAAGAGAACATGTATAAACACCAGTAAAATAAGAACCATGTTGAGAATAAGAATATATATATAAAGTATAAACAGCTCTAAAGAAAGATAAAAAAATTAAAACTAAAAATCTAAAAGAAGATCATGATATAATTCTATTTAATAAACTTAACTCACCAATCAAATTTAATGAAGGAGGAGCTGCTATATTACAAGAACTTAAAAGAAATCATCAAAGAGCTATTCTAGGTATAAGATTTATTATACCCTTATTAATCAATAATCTTCGTCTACCTAAACGTTCATAAATAATATTTGATAAACAAAATAAACCAGAAGAACATAAACCATGACCAACTATTAAAGATAAAGAACCTATACAACCTCATCAATTTATAGTTATTAAACCACCAATTACTATTCTTATATGAGCAACAGAAGAATAAGCAATTAAAGACTTTAAATCAACTTGACGAAAACAAATAAATCTAACAATTACTCCACCTGATAAACTTAAAGATAATCAAAAATAATTAAACCTTATACCTAAAAAAGAAATAACCTTTATTACACGAAAAATACCATAACCTCCTAACTTTAGTAAAACACCAGCAAGAATTATTCTACCAGAAATAGGTGCCTCAACATGAGCTTTAGGTAATCATAAATGAACTAAAAATATAGGCATCTTAACTAAAAAAGCTAAAATTATAAAAACATAAAACATAAAATAAAAAGAACCAAAATCAAATAATAATGGAAAATATAAAGTATTTATATAAGAATAAACCTTAAATAGAACTAACAATAATGGTAATCTAGCAAACAAAGTATAAAAAATTAAATAAACACCAGCTTGAAGACGCTCAGGCTGATAACCTCAACCTAAAATTAAAAGTAAAGTAGGAACTAATCTAGCCTCAAAGAAAATATAAAAAGATAATAATCTTAAACTAGCAAAAGAACAATATAATATAATCAAAAGAAATAAAACTATAAAAATAAAAAAATTTGAATAATAAGAAGACAAATAAACAGAACCTCTAGATGTAATTATTAAACAACAAATTCAAAAACTTAATAAAATTAAACTAAAAGAAAAATAATCAACTCCAAAATAATATCTAATTATATTTAAATCACAATATGAATAAACACAAATTATAAAAATAAAACTAGACAAAAATATTAAAGAATGAACCAACCATCAAGAATTACTTAATAAACAAAGAGGGACCAAAAAAACAATTATTAATAAATACTTTAACATAAAGATAAACTAAAAGAATTAAAAAAATCATTACCATGAGAACGAATTATAGAAACTAAAATTGATAAACCTAAAGCACCTTCACAAACAGAAAAGACTAAAAAAACAACAGGAAAAAAATAATCATAATCAAATTCAATAAGAAAAATAATAATTAATATAAATAAAGAAAGAACAATATATTCTAATCTTAATAAAACCATTAATAAATGTTTACGCTTTGAAGAAAAAACATAAACACCAGCAAAATAAATTAATAAAGAAGAAAAAATAGAAAATATAAACATTAGTTTTAATAGTTTAAAAAAAACGCCGGTCTTGTAAACCGAAAATAAGATCAGCCCCCACTTTTAAAACTTCAGGAATAGAAAACTTTTCTATCCTTGGTCCCCAAAACCAATATTTTTATAAAACTAATTCCTGAAATGATTAAAATAATAATTATAGCTCTATCTAATGTAACAAATATTAATTTTATTAAATTAAATCACCCAATATCAATAATACTTTTTATTATTTTTCAAACCTTTCTTATTGGATTAATAAGTGGAACAATAATAGAAAGATTTTGATTATCATATATTTTGTTTCTAACATTTCTTGGAGGTATATTAGTATTATTTATTTATATTACAAGAATTGCATCAAATGAAATATTTCAACCAAAATCAATCATTATAATCTTTTCGTTTATTTTATGAATTATTATTATAATTATTTTAATTTTTTTAAATAAAACAATATTTATAGACTTTTTTAAAAATACAGAAACTATAAATATTAATAATTTAATTAATTATCAAGAAATAACATTCTCACTAGAAAAATTATATAATAATCCAACATTTATTATTACAATAATAATAATAATCTATTTATTCTTAGCACTATTAGCAGTAGTAAAAATTACTAATATTAATCAAGGACCTATTCGTAAAATAAGATAATTACTAATGAATAAACCAATTCGATTAAAACATCCTTTATTTAAAATTATTAATAATTCTTTAATTGATTTACCAGCACCAACAAATATTTCATTTTGATGAAATTTCGGTTCATTATTAGGATTATGTTTAGTAATTCAAATTATAACAGGATTATTCCTAGCTATGCATTACACATCAAATATTGAAATAGCATTTAGAAGAGTAATTCATATTTGTCGAGATGTAAATAATGGATGAATTATTCGAACCATTCATGCTAATGGAGCATCAATATTTTTTATTTGCATTTATTTACATGTTGGACGAGGAATTTATTATGGATCATACATATATATACATACTTGAATAATTGGAACAATTATTTTATTTTTAGTTATAGCAACAGCATTTATAGGATATGTTTTACCATGAGGACAAATATCATTTTGAGGAGCAACAGTAATTACTAATTTATTATCAGCAATTCCTTACTTAGGTATAGATTTAGTTCAATGGGTATGGGGAGGATTTGCTGTAGATAATGCAACATTAAATCGATTTTTTACCTTTCATTTTGTTTTACCATTTATAATTGCTGCTATAGCAGCTATTCATTTGTTTTTTCTTCATCAAACAGGATCTAATAATCCATTAGGACTTGATGGAAATATTGAAAAAATTCCATTTCATCCTTATTTTACATTTAAGGATTCAATTACATTTATTTTAATAACATCTCTATTAATTATATTATGTTTAATCAACCCATATTTACTAGGAGATCCAGATAACTTTGTACCAGCAAATCCTTTAGTAACACCAGTTCATATTCAGCCTGAATGATACTTTTTATTTGCATATGCAATTTTACGATCAATTCCTAATAAACTTGGTGGAGTTATTGCATTATTTTTATCAATTAGAATCTTAATAATTCTTCCATTTTATAATAAAACACCATTTCGAGGGATTCAATTTTATCCAATTAATCAAATAATATTTTGAATTATAGTAATTATTGTAATTTTATTAACATGAATTGGAAAACGACCTGTTGAAGAACCTTATATTATAACAGGACAAATTTTAACAGTTTTATACTTTACTTATTTTTTAATTAATATTCATATTGCAAATATATGAGATAAATTTATTAAATAATAAATAGTTAATTAGCTTAGGAAAAGCATATGTTTTGAAAACATAAAATTAGAAGTTTAACTCTTCTATTAACTTTTCTTAAAAAATTTCACTAAATAATTGTAATTAATAAAATTTTTAATCCAATAAAAAAAATAAAAAAATTTAAAGATAATGGTAAAAAACTTTTTCAGGCTAAATATATTAATTTATCATATCGAAAACGAGGTAAAGTCCCACGAACCCAAATAAAAGAAAAAGATATAATAGCAAGCTTAATAAAAAATATAAAAGAATAAAAATCTCCTCCTAAAAAAATTAAAGTTAAAAATATTCTTATAAAAATAATTCTTGTATATTCAGCTAAAAAAATTAAAGTAAATCCACCAGCACCATATTCAATATTAAATCCAGATACTAGTTCAGATTCACCTTCAGCAAAATCAAAGGGAGTACGATTAGTCTCTGCTAAACAAGAAGCAAAACATGATATAAATAAAGGAAAAGAAATAATAATAAACCAACAATAAATTTGGTAACTTATAAAATTTAATACATTAAAACTACCAATTAAAATAATTAAAGATATTAAAATTAAAGCTAATCTTACTTCATAAGAAATAGTTTGAGCAACAGAACGTATAGAACCTAATAAAGAATAATTTGAATTAGATGATCAACCAGCAATTATTACAGTATATACTCCTAATCTAGTACAACATAAAAAAAATAAAAAACTATAAGAAAATGAACATATATATGTTAAATAAGGAAAAATTATTCAAATAATTAAAGAAATTATTAAATTAAATACAGGAGAAAAATAATATAATAAATAATTTGATAAAATAGGAATTGGCTGCTCCTTACAAACTAATTTTACAGCATCACTTAAAGGTTGAGGAATACCTGCAAAACCAACCTTATTAGGACCTTTTCGAATTTGAATATATCCTAATACTTTTCGTTCTAATAAAGTTAAAAAAGCAACACTAATTAAAACACAAATTAATAATAAAAGAAAATTTAAAATAAACATAAATAAATCATATAATATCAATACTATTTGTAGAATAAATCTACATTAATGAATTCTAAATTCAACACATTAATCTGTCAAAATAGTAAATATTAATTTTAATCAATAAATAAAAAATATTTTAATTACATGGTCCTTTCGTACTAATGTAAATAATTTAAACTTAAGATAGAAACCGACCTGGCTCACGCCGGTCTGAACTCAGATCATGTAAGAATTTAAAGGTCGAACAGACCTAATTACTGGGCTTCTGCACCCAAAATTATTCTTAATCCAACATCGAGGTCGCAATCTGCTTTGTCAATATGAGCTCTCAAAAACAATTACGCTGTTATCCCTAAGGTAACTTAATCTTATGATCATAAATTATGGATCATATTAAACATAAATTAATGATTTCAGAATGAAAAGTTTATTTATTTTTCATGTCACCCCAACAAAACATTATCTCTTTATATAAAAAGATCAACTAAAAATTATATAAAAATAAAAATGTTAAGCTCTATAGGGTCTTCTCGTCTTAAAGAAAAATTTAAGCCTTTTAACTTAAAAGTTAAATTCTATAATTTAATAAGAGACAGATGATTTCTCGTCAAGCCATTCATTCTAGCCCCTAATTAAGAGACTAATGATTATGCTACCTTTGCACGGTCAAAATACCGCGGCTCTTTAAAACTGCGTCAGTGAGCAGGCCAGACCTCAAAATATAATCAAGAGGACATGTTTTTGATAAACAGGCGGAAATCAATTTTGCCTAATTCCTTATAATAAATTTACAAAATAAAATATTATAAACAAATTAATATACTAATTTCATCATTATCACAATAATTTTAAAATTAAATTAATAATCTTAATACAAAACCTAAAATAATTATAAAATCAAAATAAAAAATAATGAACTAAAACGTAATCAAAAAGATAGCTGATTTAAAGCTTACTATTAAATAATAAATAATAAAATTATAGGTAAACTCTAGAGCTTATCCCCTAAAGAATAAATAATAAAATTTTAGGTAAACTCTAGAGCTTATCCCCTAAAGAATAAATAAGTTAATATTTTTATATATAAAAGTAAATAAAAACCAATAACTTTAAAAAATTTAATTTTTTCTTAAGAAACTAGATATCTTAGGAAACGATTAACATTTCATTTCTACAATTAACTCAAAAATAATTATGATACATTAAACATAAATTAATTGTAAATCAACCTAAATCGAGATTAGTAAATAAATACTAAAAATTTAATAAACCCTGATACAAAAGGTACAATAATTTAAATTTACTTTTAAAAATTAAATAATTATTTCATAATCCAATTACATTACTAATTAACTATAATTAAAAAAATCAATTCTATAAAATATACTAAGACTAATTAATAAATAAAATTTCTTTTATTAAAAAATAAAATAACAAAAAATAATTATAATAAAATAAATAATCAAGACATCCTGATTTGCACAGAATAATTTTCAGTGTAAATGAAATACTTTACTAATAAGTTATGCCTTGTAATCTTTCTAGATACACTTTCCAGTACATCTACTATGTTACGACTTATCTCATCTAACTTAAATTTTACCTTATAAACAATCAGTAAATATTTATAATGAGAGCGACGGGCGATGTGTACACACCTCAGAGCCAATATCAATTAAATTAAATATGTCAAATTACTATCAAATCCACCTTCATTAATAGTATTTCACTATCAAATCCGTTATAAATAAAAACCTATTGTAACCCATCTCCTCTTAATTATAAGCTGCACCTTGACCTGAAATATTTTATAATTATAAATTAAGAAAATTATAACTCTAAAAAGATTTTCTGATAACGGAGATATACAAACAAATAAATTAAGTAAAGTTAATCGTGTATTATCAATTACGGGATAGGTTCCTCTGAATGGAATAAGATACCGCCAAATTCTTTGGGTTTAAAGATCTTAACTATTAATACCCTGGTAAGTATAATTAACACTTAAAATAATAGGGTATCTAATCCTAGTTTATTATTTAAGTTTCACAGAATCATAGAAAGAAATATAAAAAAATTTTAAATTTCACCATCAAAATATTAAATTTATCTCAAAATATAATTAACTGTTTTAACCAATAATATTTACTTGTATTAATCGTATAACCGCGGCTGCTGGCACGAATTATGCCAATACTAAATCAATTGCTAAATCCAAAATCACTTGATTAATTAAATAAAATTACTGCAAATAGAACATTTAGTTTAACAAAACTTACATATAACTCAAAGAAAAAGTAAATATTTAAGCAAGAATAAAACTTTTAGATTAAAAATAAAATTTAAACAAAAATTTAAAATAGATTAAAATTAAAGTAATCTATATTATTAAGAAAAAGGATAATAAAAGAACACAAAATAATGAAAAAAAATCAGAATATTACCTCCTTAAACCAACAACAACTTCTCTATTATATATAATAAAGATCTAGTATGGAACTATAAAAATTAAAAATGTGTAATCTCATGCTTTTATTTTTAAATCTTTCTTTTTTTATATATTTATATAAAGAAAAGTTAAATAACATAAATCATACAATCTATAGTTTTAAGAAAAAGGATAATAAAAGAACACAAAATAATGAAAAAAAATCAGAATATTACCTCCTTAAACCAACAACAACTTCTCTATTATATATAATAAAGATCTAGTATGGAACTATAAAAATTAAAAATGTGTAATCTTATGCTCCTATTATTTAATCTTTCTTTTTTTATATATTTATACAAACTGCACAAATATTCAGTCAAGATTTTAATTTGATTTTTTTAATCTTTTAATTTTGTGTTTCCTGAAATAGTATGCTTATGTACTACACAAATGCAGAGTATGCAGTATAAATTGAATATTATATTAATTAAATAATTACATTGTTTATATCATATATATATAATATAATATATTTAATTACATATATATAAATATTTTATTATATAATAATTTCTTTTGCCTTAAAAAATAGGTCCCTATAATTTTTGATAAATATATAAATTAAAATAATAAAATAATAATAAATAAATAAAACTATAATGATATATTTAATTAGATTTAATATATTAAAATAAATCATTTATATTAAATCCGAAAAAATTAAGAGTATTTTTTCATTATAATGTAAAAATAAGACATAAAATTGAAACAACTATATAGAAATCATACATTAACTTAAACACAAAAAAAACTTTAAATTTGTATATAAAATACACAAAAATACAAAAATTTA